GGAGCTCTTTTACCTTGGAAAATCATAGAATTACCTCAGGGAGAGTTAGCCGCACCTACGAATGATATAAATACTACGGTTGCTTTAGCTTTACTCACGTCAGTGTCATATTTCTATGCAGGTCTTAACAAAAAGGGATTAAGTTATTTCGGGAAATATATTCAACCAACCCCGGTTCTTTTACCCATTAACATCTTAGAAGATTTCACCAAGCCCTTATCACTTAGTTTTCGACTTTTCGGAAATATCTTGGCGGATGAATTAGTAGTTGTTGTTCTTGTTTCTTTAGTACCTTCAGTAGTTCCTATCCCTGTCATGTTCCTTGGATTATTTACAAGTGGTATTCAAGCTCTTATTTTTGCAACTTTAGCCGCGGCTTATATAGGTGAATCTATGGAGGGCCATCATTGAAATAGTCTTTTTTTAGCTTAGTACAAAGCAATGTATGTGCAGCTAAAGGTGATTTACTTAAGGAATAGAAATATACAAGACTCTATATACGATAGAAAGTAATAGGAACAAAAAATCTCAAATTACGATATTAGGGAGTTGTAAAAAAAGGAAAGAGATCTTTGAGATCTTTTTCCTAGAATTATCCTTTCATCCACTTAACATGCTACCTTTTCGGCGAATATTGGCCTTCTATATTTATATTTATTATATTGGTCGGTCAGCCAATCTTCTTATTCAAATTCTGATTTGAATTAAGATATATGTTTACAACGTGTGATTAAATAAAAAACAGTAGAAAGGATTCGACTTTACAGTTGGTTTTATTCAACAATTGACCAAAAAATTTAATAAATTGCACGAACTTAGATCAATCAAATAATTTCTATGCAATAATTCGCGCTAATCAATTTCATTAGTCCATTTAGAATGTATTCGGGTGGACTAATGATAAATAAATATGAATACAGCAGAATAAAGGGGGGATTCCTAAAAAACGAATGGGTTCTCGAACCCAATTGAATCTAATGGTTTACGTTATGGAAGAAAGACATGTATATGTGATATTAGATATTGACTAGTTATATATGAACTAAAGATATATTTCATTTTCCCCACTACCGTGTGTGGGTTCAAATAGAAGTTCTCTCATATCGTTGTGGCTGTGAATTCGTTGAATAAAGAGATGAAATCAAGAAAAGATGAAAGAATTGAAATAAGAGTTCGGAATCACGAAATGGAAGAACGAAAGTGCTATGAATTCACAAAAACTCTGCGGGATAGAAACGAAAAACTAGATATCGAAGTAGGTCGGATTATTCAATAATATTCTTACTTAAATTCGAAGTTCTTGGTTACTTCGACTGGATGTATCGATGCAATAATTAAGTCATAATTCATTGGCCGATTGTATCATTAACCATTTCTTTTTGTTGGTACGAGGGACTTATCATGAATCCACTGATTTCTGCTGCTTCCGTTATTGCTGCTGGATTGGCTGTAGGGCTTGCTTCTATTGGACCTGGAATTGGTCAAGGGACTGCTGCGGGTCAAGCCGTAGAGGGTATCGCGAGACAGCCCGAGGCAGAGGGAAAAATACGAGGTACTCTATTGCTTAGTCTAGCTTTTATGGAAGCTTTAACGATTTATGGATTGGTTGTAGCATTAGCACTTTTATTTGCGAATCCTTTTGTTTAATCTTAGAAAATACATATTTTTCCTATTTTATTGCCTTGAACTTGTCGTTTGCTTTTTCAAATTAGATCAAGACTTCCCTCCTACAATTCCTTATTTGTTGAGAAAATAACCTATGGGAAGGGCTGATTTGCAGATGAGGCATTAGCATACCGACTCTCTTTCATCCTTCCCGTCCGTAGTCAAGAGAAACTCTTTTTTTTAGGTGTTGCAACAACTAAGGAGTAGTTTATACTTTATAACATAACTCGAGTATTTTTTGACTCGATTTCAAAAAAAATAATAAATAAAAAGGGCAAAGTGATAGAAAAAGAACTCTGGTCGATTTTTTAGTCAAGGGGAGATTATATGAAAAATGTAACCGATTCTTTCGTTTCTTTGGGCCACTGGTCATCTGCCGGGAGTTTCGGATTTAATACCGATATTTTAGCAACAAATCCAATAAATCTAAGTGTAGTTATTGGTGTATTGATCTTTTTTGGAAAGGGAGTGTGTGTGAGTTGTTTATTTCAAGAATAGGCTGGATCCAACCAGCTGTACCCCTTTTTTCCGTTATAACTGGGAAAGGGAGGTGCATGATCTCGCGAATTACTTCTTAATAAATTAATAAATTATATGTAAGAACCATAACATTTCGTGATTCATTGGCAAATCTACTTTGATTCTCTAGCAACCAATAATGAGGGTCTGTTAAGATGGTTAAAGCAAACCGTTTGAAGTCTAGGCGCAGCATAGTACTCTTTCTACCACTATGTTAATATAGAGGTGGTTTAAAAATGAATCTTTTATCAATATAGAACACTCATCTCGATAAAATGATTTGAACCACTTATTCTAAAAAAGGACATTTTCCCTC